CAATTTCACCGATTTGATTAGAATATAAATTAAGTACGAAACAAAGTAAGGTATTAGTAATGGATCGAACTAAACCCCTTTCAATTTCATATATGAACAATAGAATATGAAAATGGAACTGAAGGAAAATGGATGTGATAACATAGAACAAAACAAGACTTTATTTATTTTATTTTGGATCTAAGTATTTATTACTTAATTACTTTACTGCCGGGCCATAGCAATTGCACCTATCAAAGCAACTAAAAGAATTATAGAAATGAGTTCAAATGGAAGGTAAAAATCTGTTGATAAATGAATCCCAATTTGTTGAACGTTACTTGTTAGGTCCTGCTCTATAATCTGATTTGATCTTGTAGTCCAAACAATCCCGTACCACGACGTATCCGAGATAGTAGTAATTAGTGAAAAAAGAATACTTGTACAAACCAGTGAAGTGACCCCATCCCCAACGGTCCAAAGATAGAAATCGTTGTAATATTCTGAACCATTCATGAACATCACAGCAAATAGGATTAAAACATTTACAGCCCCTACGTAAATAAGGAGCTGTGCAGCAGCTACAAAATAGGAGTTAGATGGAATATGGAATAAGGATATACAAACAAGAACCAGTCCCAATGAAAAAGCAGAATAAATTGGGTTGGTAAGTAAGACCACCCCCAGACCTCCTAATATAAGACCTGATCCCAGAAATACTAAAAGAATATCATGTATTGGTCCAGGTAAACCCATTATGTGTAAAAAAAGAGATAAATAAATCGAAATATTTCATAAACTTACTAACCGATCCAAGAAAAAAGAGGTTACCTTATTTTTTTCTTGTATATGATACGTTCCTAATTGAATCCTAAAGGGGTGTAGATTTATATAGATACAGTTATTGGATCAATCCCGCTACTGTATCTGAAAGAGTAGTTCGGAATTGTATATTTTGAAATCATCACAGATCTATGAATCCATTCTAAATCAAAATCAAGCCTTGATTCTCACCAATCAATAGTTATTTACTGACCTAGCAAAATGAAAGAAGCCTCACTCCTTTACTTTAGATCAAAACGGAATCTTAGTAATTGGTAATCGTTTTTGAATCAAGAGGTTTACCCCTGATTATTTTGATTGGAGTCGAATTCGTAATTGTTCGAATTGTGTAATCTCCAATTACTGACATTGGTAACCGGCCCAAAGCAATTTGATTATAATTCAATTCGTGACGATCATAAGTAGAAAGTTCATATTCTTCAGTCATTGATAAACAGTTTGTTGGACAATACTCGACACAATTACCACAAAATATACAGATTCCAAAATCAATACTATAATTAAGCAATCGTTTCTTTCTAATATCCGTTTCCAATCTCCAATGAACAACGGGTAGATCTATGGGGCATACCCGAACACATACTTCACAAGCAATGCATTTATCAAATTCAAAATGGATTCGACCACGAAAACGCTCCGATGTGATCGATTTTTCATAAGGATATTGAATAGTCACAGGTAAACGATTCACGTGAGATAAGGTAATCATGAAACTTTGACCAATATACCTTGCAGCTCGTATTGTCTGTTGACCATAATTCATGAACCCAGTCACCATAGGGAACATATCGTGGATATCCATGAATAGTTTGATGTTTCTTTCTCTTGCTCTAGATAGGTTATGAATCTAGAATATCATATTTTGTTATAGCGAAACGAGTTGGGAAGAAGTTGTTAATAATAGATTACCTAGAGAAATAGGTAAAAGAAATTTCCACCCAAGGTTTAATAGCTGGTCCATTCTCATCCTAGGTAAAGTCCATCTTGTTGTGATAGGAATGAACAGGAACAAATAAGCTTTAGCTAATGTAATAAGGATACCAATTGTCATTCCAAAGACTCCACCTGTTTTATTTATTCCAAAAGGTTCAGAAATGAATATGTACGGAATAGAGAAATTCCACCCGCCCAAGTAAAGAACTGTTACAAATAATGAAGAAACTAGTAGATTTAGGTAAGAAGCAACGTAAAATAAACCAGATTTAATACCTGAATATTCGGTTTGATAACCTGCTACTAATTCCTCCTCTGCTTCTGGTAAATCAAAAGGTAATCTTTCACATTCCGCTAGGGAAGAAATTAGAAAAACTATAAACCCTATAGGTTGACGCCACAGATTCCACCCCCAAAACCCATATTTTGACTGTGCCTCAACTATATCAACTGTACTTGAACTGTTAGATAATCATAGTCGATGATAACATCACTATTCCCATCGCTATTCCAGAACCGCACATGAAACCTCAGCTTCATACGGCTCCTCGATGGCCACAAATAAATCTAAGGACTGGTTCATTATTACCTCGGCATGTTTGTAGTGTAGATTAGAGTAAAGATGTATCGAAGAGTCCCGAATTAGACCAATGGAATTCCGTCCGCCATAATAAAAAAAAAGCGCTTCCGAATTGATCTCATCCTTTATTTTCTAATTAGACTTAGAATTCTTTTAGTTCAGTAATAACTTAATCCTTCAATAAAATACTCGTTGTTTCAATAGATATTTCGACCCATACTTTTCGTACGAAAAATTATTAGACACTAATTCATAAGTTATAGTTGATAAATCATTATAAGAATTCTATCCGTATGAATATGGATAGGATTGAGGAAAGAAAGAATAAACAAAGATCTCTTATTATTCAGTTTTCCTATTGCATTCCATTTCTTTCGTTCCTGTTCTTCTTTCTCACTCAGAAGGGGGGTTTCTAAAAAATCAAATCAAAGGATTACTTCGTTCTCGACAGTCATTTATTTAATCAGTGGATAGAAGCATACTCTGGATCGGAATCGTGAGGAAGTACTGCTTGATCATTTCTACGAACTTAAAGCCCTCATTATGATTCCTTTTATTTTATGCAGAAATATCCCTTTGGATACCTTACATTATCTTCATCACTAATCCTTTGTGTACCTTTGTGTTCCTAACCGTCCACTCATTTTTGATTGATCCCCGATATGGTAATACATACAACATACACAACATACAACAACATAGAATACAATAGTAGAAACTCCATACAGTTGATCTTTTGCACCCGCTTCAAGTCATGATGACTAATCAACCAATCTTGGGGTAAACAGTTTCGACCGCTTATGTTTACTTCCACTTTACTCTCGTACATAGGGAATGAGAATCAATCTTCTTACTGCAAATTCATAAGCTGTTTTGTTTCACTCATATAACTATCTGGTTTAACTCATCGACCCGAATGATGAATAAAAAGAGAAAGGTATCTATTCAACACATCCAACCCCTTTCCTGGAAATAAAGGAAAGGGGTAAAGGTTCATGTTCCAACGAATCACACGTAGAGATATTGATAACACACACGGAGTTAATGGTATTTCATAACTAATAGATTGAGCAGCAGCTCGTAGACCACCTGAAAAGGAATATTTATTATTCGATCCATATCCTGACATAAGAAGTCCAATAGGAGCAATACTGGAAATAGCGATCCATAAAAAAACGCCTAGACTGAGATCGGCTAGAACAAGGCGATAGCCAAAAGGAATTACTAAATAGCTTAGTAGAATTGATATGACCGCTATAGATGGCCCCATACTGAATAAACGAACATCTCCTCTAGATGGGAGAAGATCCTCTTTCAAAAGTAGTTTGGTCCCATCTGCTAGAGCTTGAAGAATTCCCAAAGGGCCGGCATATTCAGGCCCGATACGTTGTTGTATCCCTGCAGATATTTCTCTTTCTAACCACACAATCACGAGTACGCCTATTGTGATTCCCGATACAGGAGTAAAAATAGGGACAAGCAGCCATAAGAGGTCTATGACCTCTTTTAAGGATTCCGATCTGGAAAAAGAATTGATAGCTTGTACTTCTGTCGTATCAATTATCATTTCAACGATCAACTTCTCCCATAATGATATCTATACTACCTAGTATCGTCATGATATCAGCCAATTTCATTCTTTTAACTAGCTGAGGAAGAATTTGCAAATTGATGAAACCAGGTGGACGAATTTTCCATCTCCAGGGAAAAACACTATTATCCCCTATCAGAAAAATTCCCAATTCTCCCTTTGGGGCTTCTACTCTCACATAAAGTTCTTGTTTCGACAATTCAAAAGTGGGAGAAGGCTTTTTACTAATGAATCGATATTCAAAACCATTCCATTCGGAATCACTTGCTCTATCAAAGCGTCGAACTTCTAAGTTCTCATAGGGCCCCCCCGGAATTCCTTCTAGAGCCTGTTGAATAATTTTTATGGATTCCGTCATTTCATTGATTCGTACTAAATAACGAGCTAATGAGTCTCCTTCTTTTTGCCACTGGACTTCCCAATCGAATTCATCGTAACACTCATAATGATCAACTTTACGAAGATCCCATTGGATTCCGGAAGCTCGTAGCATTGGTCCCGATAAACCCCAATTTATTGCTTCCTCCCCACCAATAATGCCCACCCCTTCAACTCGTTCCAAAAAAATGGGATTTTGCGTAATAAGCTTTTGATATTCAACAATTCCTGTTAAAGAATAATCGCAGAAATCCAAACATTTATCTATCCAGCCATGAGGTAGATCAGCAGCGACTCCCCCGATACGGAAATAATTATGCATCATTCGCATACCTGTGGCAGCTTCGAATAGGTCATATAGCAATTCCCTTTCTCTGAAAATATAGAAGAAGGGAGTCTGTGAACCGATATCTGCCATAAAAGGTCCAAGCCATAATAAATGAGAAGCTATACGACTCAGCTCCAGCATAATTACTCTGATATAGCTGGCTCTTTTGGGTACTTGAATATTTCCTAATTGTTCTGGTGCATTTACCGTTATTGCCTCTGTGAACATAGTAGCTAAATAATCCCAACGTGTTACATAAGGAAGATATTGTATAATTGTTCGGTTTTCCGCAATTTTTTCCATCCCTCTGTGTAAATAACCCAATACGGGTTCGCAGTCAATAACATCTTCACCATCTAGAGTAACGATAAGTCGAAGAACACCATGCATTGATGGGTGGTGAGGACCCATATTAACTATCATGAGGTCTTTTCTTGTAGCCGGTACATTCATATGTTTTCTTCTCCGATCCATTATTCTATGAATTGCCGAAAACGAAATAAATGAGGTTCATCAAAATTCAAGATCTAATAAACCAAAGAATTCAAACAATCTTCAAATTAACGAGTTTTTGGTTCCCGAATATCTAATTGATCAATTAATTTTTTATAACGCACTCTATTTTTCTTTGACAAATAAGCCAGCAGCCGTTGACGTTTTCCCAGAATTTTCCGCAAACCTATCTGAGATAAATAATCTTTTCTGTGCAATTCAAAATGTGAAGTAAGTCTCTGTATCTTATTGGTGAAACTGATTACTTGAAATTCAACAGATCCTTTGTTTTTTTCTTCTTTCGGAATAACTGAGATGAATGAATTTTTGACCATAACCATAAAAATTTCTCTCTTTTTTTTTTTTTTTCCACAGATATGGATTTTACCAATCAGGAATAATAAGAATGCCAGTTATTTTGATCTGATACACCCAATAATCTGGATTTATTCATATATTACTTTATTCTATCAAATCAAATCAAAATGAAATTCAAATGAATTGTAAGTACAATTTTTAATTTGATTCGATAGAAGGGCAATTTCTGTACCCACAAAAGAAAATGATTTTGACCTAAGAAGATTCTGCCGAATCATTTCTAGATTCAATCCAATTGAGACGTTATTGAATCGGTATCATGTATTAGAATGTAACACAGCGTGTGTGTACATTCATATACCGGATCCGACACCTGATATATAGGAAATGTACCAACCATCAACTAATTCCGAATCGTGGATACATATGTATCCTTGACATACTGAAACGGCTGCCATTATTGGTATCAAACCAGTAGCGATTCATACAAGCTAAATCCTCTAATCGATAATTGGGCCAAAGAAACAATTTGAATTGAATGAATTTATTTATATCTGTATCAATATGCTTGTCCTCATCCAAAAATTGCCCCCAGTTCCTTACATTGTTGTCATTGAAAAATACCGGATTTCTATCCATAACATTCCTATTTCCGGAATTGAAACAAATTAGAATTCTCAATTCTCTACGACGCCTAGGGGATAGAATATTTTCAGGAACAAGCAAATCATAATGATTTTCGTCTCTATTCACAAGCATCTTTTTTTGTTGTACAATGGATCCATTGAAATAATTCTCATCAACATATCTTTTTTCTCGATATCTTTTATTAGTTTGGCATTTATTATTATGGACCAATGAGATACCTATGGTTTGATACATAATAAATTGTCTATCCCATTTTATAGACAGACGTACTGGTTCGAGAATCAATATTCCCTTTTTTATCAATTCTGGAAGAGTTAGATTCGTCTGAATTAACATTACATCCAGGTGCATTTCTCCTCCTTGAATAGAGGATATAGCAATTTCCTTTGCATTTATTAGTCTAAGCAGGAAACAATATACCTTAACATTATTGAAAATTCTGTGATTCAAAGGATCATCCCATCTCAATTGAAAAAGCAAATATTTTTTCAGGAATAACTCTAGTTTTGCTTTCTTGTTACTCTCGGGTTGTCCTTTCTTTTCACGTTTTTGAATGTCTGATTCCGTGTAATCCTTTTCAAAATCTTTTTGTCGTTTTCGTGCGTCTGAGCCAATATTTCCGTGGCCGAGCTGTTCTTTTTCTTCTTGATTTCGATTCTTTAATTCAAGATATTCTTTTTGATTAGATGATATACGAAGATCCTTTTTTTGATTTCCATTAATGTTTTTGTTTTCACTAATGTTTTCATTTCCATTAAAAATGAAAAGAAGTAATTTGATTGGTATAATCCACGGTTTGATCTTATATGCATCATAAAGTGGCACAAATTCTGAGAAGAACCAAGATTTCGGATTTAATATGGGACGATATAGCATTTCTTTATTCATTCCCATCAAAAAAAACTTTTTTTTTTGATTGGGTGGGTTGATTTCTTGATGAATCGTGAGATAGAAAAGATCTTTCTTATCAATCATTTGATAATAATCAGTCTCGGTCTTAGTCATTTTATTAATGTTGGTCCCGGTATCCGTATCGGTCCAGGACTCAATATCGATATTCTTTCTAAGAAATAAATCGAAAATTTTCCACTCCAAATATTTTCTATCCGTACTTTTACCCGTACCAATAATATACTCTTCTCCTAGATAATCACTAATAGATATATCCCCCAGTACATAAAATGGTTCAATTTTAGGTGTGTTGTAGTTATATGGAATCTCTCGGTCCTCGTTTACTTGTAATGAGGATGGATAAATATATGAGTCTTTCCTATCCCCATAATTAATATATTTATATGAAAAAAGATCATATCTGTAGTTTTTTTTTAATTTTGCTTTTTTGCTCGTCAATGAATTCACTTCATAATCATTTTTTTTCTCGTAATGAATGAATTGGGCTTTTTCATATGAATTCTTTTTTGAGTCTTTATTTTGAATCGTACGACGCCAATTGACCCTAGTTCGCCATTTTTGAGGTACTAATTTAGACCACCTAGCCTGAGATAAATTGTATTGATAATGACCCCTTAACCAGTTTTTCCATTCATTCATTCCAGAATTCGGAAGTTTTTTATGCCTTGATTTGGAATCAAATATTCTTCGTGTTCCAAAAAAATTCCTGATTCTATCCTTAAGAATAAGATATGCTTCGCGATATTGAAGTAGAGATCTCAAATGATACTTCTTGATAGCTTCGATTTGTGATAATTTGTAAAATACAGATGCTTGTGAAAAGGAATATGGGTCACCAGAAATTTTTGATTTATTATTACTAATATTAGAAAGAGACTTTTTTATAGTCGAAATAAATTGAATTTTTTTTTGATTTGTTTCATCAATCCCTTCTTTATTTTTTTCATCATTGTGAATGTATTTATCGATAATCTTTTTTGTTGATTCAAGGAAAAGTTGTACATTGACTCTAGAAATATTAACCGTACATAGAAAGATATGTATGTATATTCTTTCGTTGAAAAATGTCAAAAAATAGTGCCATTTGCGTATGAATATGAATCTGTTACTTCTTCTTTTTGATATCTGCCAAATAGGTTTCTGCGATTCCGATCTTTTATCACCACAACTTGTATCGTTAGGACTAATATTTATATCCGGAGTTAGAAATATTTTTCTTTTGTCTTTTGCACCCCTTTCTATTTGATTTCTGATTAGGGTTGTTCTATCGGACAGATCTTTCCTTTTTTTTTCTGTCAGTGAATAATTTGCCCAATCCATGAATCTAATTCGAATGGTCGATTCAGGAACAATTTTATTACTGCTTCTGATTATGGAATCTTTTCCATTTCCATTCGGTTCATATACTTTCTTCAATACAAATAAGAAAATTGTATTTACGTTTACAAACTCTTTTATTATTCTTTTTAAAAATAGAACCGTTTTGATAATCCATCTTGTTTTTTCTTTTGAGACTTTTATAAACTGTTTTGTTTTTTTTTTGAAAACTCTTAGAACTAGAAAACATTTTTTTTTCACTTTTCTCTTTTTTTTTTCGAATTCATTATAAATAGGTTCAAAAAAGGAAGGTTGTTGTCGGGCAGAACCAAAAGGTAGTTCGGTTTCCCTTCCCCAGATTGTTAAAAAACAAAAATTTTCCGTTTTCCCCTTCTTTTGGATTGGATCTCTATGATGGGATCGTAGTTTGGATTTGCGCCAGGGTTTCAGACAGAAAGGAAATAGGATTTTTATCTGAATACCATCTGTTAACCAGTTTTTCGGAAATTCTGTTTCTGATAATTGAACACCATTATAGGTGCATTTAACATGCATTTCTCTATTCCACTCCTTCAAATCCTCGTACCACTCGGGGAATTGAAATAAGAGCATACGGCCGAGGTTTTTAGCTATTATCAATGAAGGCAATATGATGTATTTTCTAAGAATTGATTGGGTTACTAACATAGTCCCTCTTATTGCTTGAGCAAATATAATAGTATCCCAAGTTTCTGCTATTGCTATCCTTTCATTCTCGTTTTTTTTATCTGCAATTTTTTTTGCCTTTTCTTTTGCCTCTTCCTCCTCAGAATCCGAAGTTTTGAATTTCGGTCCTGTATCTATCCAATTTCTAAAAATGAGATTCATTGTTCGGGAGATATCAAAAGAAAAAAAAAAAGTTTTGTCTATTCTGTCCAAAAAAAGCAGGGAATGCACATTCGCTTGAAACATTTCCCAAGTAACTATTTTACGTCTTTGAGCGCGCATGGATCCTTTTACTATATCCCGACGAAAATCTGATTGTTGCGAGTAACGTATCAAAGCCAACTCTTCTGCTTGATCACTATTAGTACTGGTACTAGTATGAGTATTGGTATTCTGATCCGGATCCGCCTTATCAGTATAAATTACCACACGTTTGGCTTTTCTTGAACGAATCCCATGATTTTCTGTTGATTCTTCCTCATTTTCCTCCTCCCGCTCTTCAAAAGAATCGATCAATTTGTATGATCGTCGAGGAATCTTTTTACCGATTTCTTCTATTCCAATAGATTTTTTTTGAATTGTTTGATTATTTGGATCAGTTGTAATTACATCGAATAGAAATTTCAAACATTTTGTTTTATTTTCTGAATCAAATCTTCTTTGTTCGGATATTAAAACAAGCTTTTTCAAATTAAGATTAAAACCAGTTGTTGATTTCCTAGCTAATTCACTGATAGAGGTCAAGAAAGGACCAATGTCTGTCGATAAGGATTCTCCATTAAATATATCCATTTTATGTTCAAGTTTTTGGTAATCAGTAGGAAGCATATCATGAATCTTATTTATCCAAACCATTCCTATGGAATCTTCTGTCGACGTGATTGAGTCATCCACCATTGAACGTGAATACGCTTTTTTGATTGTTCCACGATAGGGTCCGTTTAAAAAAGGATCATACACTCTAGGCAAGCATTCT